TGACCGATGAATCTGTTGATTCAAAAGTGCGACATGGGTAAATGTCACAAATGATGAATCGATTTCTTACTTATGTTACTCTATTTTTGTTAGTATCGTCTATAATAATAGATGAATCAAACATTTTCAATTGAATTTATTCTTTCAATTGGTTGGTATTTTTGCTTATCCTCGTATCTTTCAAAAATTGAAACTTAGGGAAGTGCTTTATAAACATATGTATAAAAAGAACATATTTCATTTAGCCTTTTCATGCCTACTATAACTAGTTATTTTGGTTTTCTACTAGCAGCTTTGACTATCACCTCAGCTCTATTTATCGGTCTGAGCAAGATACGACTTATTTGAAATTAATTAAATGAACATGAACAATTCATAAAAAAAATCTTTCTATGGCAGTTCATATCTTCTACAGTTACTTAACGTATCAATTTCCAATTCTTGGTCATTGAGATTTATAGTCAATACAGATTAATATTTAAGGATAAATATTACCTCCCCTTTCCCCTTTCAAACAAATTGAAATGATTGAAGTTTTTCTATTTGGAATCGTCTTAGGTCTAATTCCTATTACTTTGGCCGGATTATTCGTAACTGCATATTTACAATACAGACGTGGTGATCAGTTGGACCTTTGATTAATTAACATCTCTTTTTTGATTGACCTCCTACTTCCTTTAATCCGCGGGAGGTCAAATTTAGATTGCTGTTCAATTATTTAAGTGTAATTTTCGACCTAACGCGATTAACAAGAACACAGAATCACGCTCTGTAGGATTTGAACCTACGACATCGGGTTTTGGAGACCCACGTTCTACCGAACTGAACTAAGAGCGCCTTATTATCATTATCACAATAAAGATTTTGTGACCCCAATTCATCTTGCATATATATCATAAAATTAAAGATTTATTATGTATGTCCAATTTATCTCAATTGATCCCTCGTTACTGCTCATAAGATAAGTAATAGGTAGGGATGACAGGATTTGAACCCGTGACATTTTGTACCCAAAACAAACGCGCTACCAAGCTGCGCTACATCCCTTTCAATTGGTCTACAGTGTCATTGTAGAGAATCCCTGTCTTGTTTTCCACATCTTTACTTCCTCCATTGATATACAAAAATTCTCTTTTCATTTCTTCTTTTTGGTCTCATATATCATATAACAAACATATAATATATTAAAAGACTTATATTATATAAAGTATGAAATAAATATGAAACCTACCATAAAAAATTAATATTTTTTAGTAATTTCAGGTAGAAATATCTATTTTGTACATTTTAATTTTAATTAGGGACTCCGCGTACAAATACAGGCGGTCAGTCATTAACTACATATACACATCTGGTCATATATGTATTACCATTATGTATTACAAATTACAATAAAATTACAATAACGAATAAAGAAAGAGGAGTTTTTAAAATGCGAGATCTAAAAACATATCTCTCCGTGGCACCGGTAGTAAGTGCTTTATGGTTCGGGTCTTTGGCAGGTTTATTGATAGAGATCAATCGTTTTTTTCCGGATGCGTTGATATTCCCCTTTTTTTCATTTTAGTTATTGATATGAGAAGGGGGAAGAAGATTAGAGATACAATCAAATCTCTGTAACTAATCCCTACCCTTGCCTTCTTTTTTTCTTTGTTTTTTTTTTTAGAATAACTTATTCTAAAAAAAAAAACAAAGAAAAAGCGGTTTCGCCCTCAGTGAAACTATGAACTCGGGCCCAGGCTCAAATTAAATTAATATTAATAATAGAGTGGAAATGAAAATGTGATGGTTGGGGCAACAATATCATACAAGATACTTAACTGAAAATACTGTACGGCAATTCTTAATTATAAATATAGTTAGAAATCATTATATTACTTATTATTACTATATTGATTGCAACGAAATCTTTCTTTTATAATTTGATTTCGAGTTACCTGCTTCTATTTTTTTTTTTTTTTTGTCCTTTATTCTTCCTTGCTTCGGATCGGAAAATTAAAGAATTGAGTGAATCATAAACCAAAGGAGGTTCATGGCCAAGGGTAAAGATGTCCGAGTAACAGTTATTTTGGAATGTACCAGTTGTCTTCGAAATCGTGTTAATAAGGAATCAAGGGGCATTTCCAGATATATTACTCAAAAGAATCGACACAATACGCCTGGTCGATTGGAATTGAGAAAATTCTGTCCCTGTTGTTACAAACATACGATTCATGGGGAGATAAAGAAATAGATCGAACCGACCGCTCGTGTGTCAGTCTTCCAAGGAAGATGAAAAATTACATATTATATATAACATATATTTATTTAAATATAAACAAACCCAATCCTATTTCGATCGGATCAAACATGATGTAGAATTAAGAAATAGGATTGGGATTTTCAGGATAAGGAATAAACAAACCATGGATAAATCCAAGCGAATCCTTCTTAAATCCAAGCGATCTTTTCGTAGGCGTTTGCCTCCGATCCAATCGGGGGATCGAATTGATTATAGAAACATGAGTTTAATTAGTCGATTTATTAGCGAACAAGGAAAAATATTATCTAGACGGGTAAATAGGTTGACCTTAAAACAACAACGATTAATTACTATTGCTATAAAACAAGCTCGTATTTTATCTCTGTTACCTTTTCTTAATAATGAGAAACAATTTGAAAGAAGCGAGTCAACTCGTAAGAAAAAAAAAAAAATTGGAGAAGAATAAATATTTTTTATTGAACGTGTTTCTTCATTTTGATGACTTTATCATATTTTATCATACTAATTTCTACTCTACCTTCCCAGAGTTCATTCTCCAGGGAACTCCATTTAAACTATTCCAACGGATTCCTTCCAATCTCTTTATTTTATGATCTCATTGGAAATCATATAAAGACAACTCTTATTTAATATAGCTATTTGTGCAAGTATTTTACGATTAAGAAGCAACTGTCTCTTGTACAGATTGTGTATTAATTTGCTATAACTAAAGTATACTTTATTCTCGCGAATTACTGCATTTATCCGAGTGATCCACAAACGACGAAAATCTCTCTTTTGTCTACCTCTATCCCGATGAGCCGAAACCAAGGCTCTTATTTTCTGTTGAGTAATAGTACGAGTAAGTCTTGAATGAGCCCCTCGAAAGGTTGATGCAAATAAACGGATTTTTGTTCTACGTCTTCGAGCTATATACCCTCGTTTAATTCTGGTCATTGAATAAATGAAACTTTGATGAATAACTAATCGATTTCCTTTCTTTCAGTTATTCTCTTCCCGTGTCCTAGTCTATTAATAACAAAACGGATTCTTCCAATGTATAAAATAAAAATTCCAATGGCTTTTGCTATTATAACCTTCCCGACCACGATTTTTTCTTTTTTTCTAGGCATTTCACCTATAAAAAAAATTGTATTGATACTAGGTATTAAAAACACATAGTAAATAAAAAAGTAATAAATATAAATGGATATAGTGGGTTCCATCGTTTCTATGGTTACTTCTTAAACGGTGAGGTCTTCTCTATACACCGGAGCCCTTCTTTCTTTCATTTAATCAATGTTATTGTTAACTTGTACAGTTCAAACTCTTTGGCTCTACCCATAATTATCCAGTACTAGGTCTTTCACAACGAGATCCACTTATACAGTAACGGTATTTAATTATGAAGATTAGCTGGGTAGCTGACCCTGTTAGTCCGTTCTTGCAAGAGTAAGGCAGAATTTTTCTGCTTTTTAAAATAGGATTTCCCCTGCTTAATGGATACCATTTGCTATCAATGGAGAATTCTTTGTCATCTTAAATTTAAAATTTTTAAATTGAGGTGATTGGATTTGCACCAACGGAAACCATACATTTGATACCATAATAGAAGGATAGATCTTTTTTATTTTTAGATATTGACTGGAGTTCTTCCATTCTATCCTATTCACTGGTACTGATCGTTGATACTGGATCAATTGTTTTCTTTCTTTTGTCCTAGCCCATGATCTGAACGAGTCGCACATACACCCTAGTACATGTTCCTCGTCGTTGAGGACATCCCCCAAGAGCGGGGGATTTCGTGACATTTCTGATTGGCTGTCTTGTGTTTCTAATAAGTTGTTTAATAGTTGGCATGTTGAATCATATACATAATGGGCTGGTTTAGATCGATCTTAACCGGATGCTTATGAATTATTTTATTTCTATATTAATAGATTAATGAGATTAATTAATAGAATATTAAATAATAGAATATTAAATCCGGTAAGAAGATAAAATCTCAAATAACGAATTCGTGTGAAATCCTTGTTATTTTTTCTTTTTTATTCAGTCGCTACAAGATCAACAATTCCATGAGCTTGGGCTTCTATTGCTGACATAAAAACATCTCTTTCCATGTCTTCGGATACAACCCATAAGGGTTTGCCTGTCCTTTGTGCATAAACCCTTGTGAGGGTTTCGCGCAGCTTCAGTAGTTCTTCCGCTTCCAAGAGAAATTCTCCCGTCTGTGCCTCATAAAAAGCGGCAGCAGGTTGGTGGATCATTACCCTGATGATATAACATAATAAATGTTTATTCTATCTCGCATAATGAAAGGTGAAGAGATAAAGAATAATAATAAAAAAAGATATAATTGAACAACCGTACAGGCATCTTCTTTTGCGCATTGCATACGGCTCTATAATGGAATTCACTTTTTTTTTTACCTTACTTACACTTACATGGAAAAAATTTTAAATAAATAAATATAGGGTCTATCAGACTCAGGTTGGTAAATGATCCAATAACCACCCTTCTTTTTGGAGTAGTTCAAAAATACTATGATGGCTCCGTTGCTTTATATATTTATTTCGTTTGTTATTTAGCAATCCCAAAGTTTCTTTTTTTTTTTTTTCAAATAAAAAAACAAGATTTTTTTATTTTCATATTTTTTCATAACATAAATATTGTTAAGATTAAGAGCTCCCGGTGTGAAAACAAAAAAGTTTGTGACGCTGAAATAGGACTCCCGATAGATCGTATAAAATCGGAA